TTTGATTTCTCGTACACGGCCCCTTTAATTCTACTGGGTTTCGAAGATAAAAAAAACCTTTCTTGGTCCATAACCTGAACTAGGTAAATTCATGAACTCAATTCGACTATTCCTTCCTACTCTTAATAAGCACCTGAACCATGAATTGTCTTATGAATCATCAATCAGACAAATTTGTTTAAAGAATTGAATTGTTCAAGGAACAAGGGATCCCCCCTCTCAATATCCGTCGACCCCCCGGCTGATTCCTCTTGGTTCATCAATTAATCTTCTTTTTTGATCTTGTCCTTGAGTTGATAAAATCAATATTTTGATGTATTAATTTCTATTGGATTAAACTATTCTAGTATCCTATTTGATTACTTTCTATTTTACCCTTTCAGTTTCTTTTATTGTCTTTTTTGTTCTATTTCCTTTTCCTTCAGATGAATAGAAAACTTCAGAGTATTTCTTTCACGGTTCAAAACAAGAAATGCAATTTGAATCTTTTTCTATTTATTTCATTTTGTATTGTATTTGTCAGAAAAAAAGTCGAATTCCATTTCCTTTTTTTTTGTAAATTCAATACCAATACAAAATGAAATAATAGGAGACTTTAAATGAAAGTCTCTTTCTCGCACCCATTCTCCCTCATCACATTGTCGGAAAAACGATATCAACTATATCAATATGGAAATAGTTGGTACATCAAGTCATGATCTGATAGATATATATCTTATCTATATTGATCTTGTGTTCTGGAATCAAAGAAAGATAAAAAAAAAAAGACTCTTGGAACTTTAACTAAACCCCTTTCTGTAAACAAGGGAAAGGTCTATCAATTTACTCCTCTTAAATATCCCAGGAACAAGAAAATGGAACCGGAAATATCGACAGATTCTTGCAGAGTCAAAAAAAATATGAAATCAAAAAAGCCCGCCGTTCCAATTTCATCTCTATCGAATTTGAATATCAGAATAGTGGATATAGTCATGATTCTATGGGCTAGGTCTACTTACTTTTTGTTTTTTTTTTTGTTGATTTCTCATTTTTAGATTCGACTAGATTTGATTGATTGGAATCATGGAAAATAGGAATAGTTGGCGATTCAAGAGACGACTTATCATTATTCATTAGAATAAACAAGTGTTCCACTTGATTTTCGAAATCAAAATCTCTTTTATAACGACAATGAGTATACTCTAACCCATGATAATGATACAGTTAGTTACTTACTTTTTTTTAGTAAAAAAAAACGAAAAATATCCATCTTTATTTTCCCCTCAAATCTGAATAATACCTATAAAGTGAGGTCTTATGAACAAAAAGCCCCTTATCGGATTTGAACCGATGACTTACGCCTTACCATGGCGTTACTCTACCACTGAGTTAAAAGGGCCCTTTAATTTCATTCAATTCGTGAATAGGTCACTACTATGCAGATAGAATCCACCTATATAGATGTATTATATATCAATATAGATCCATTTTTTGCATATATATCTTGACTATTTCATATTTGAATCTCTACTAATATTCTAATAGAATAGAAAAATCGATATTGACAATAAAAAAAAAAATGTTCATACTATACCATGAGCATAGTATGAGAGCGCCGGGCACGTATGCCCCCATCGTCTAGAGGTCAGGACACCTCTCTTTCAAGGAGTTGACGGGGATTCAAATTCCCCTGGGGGTAGGGTACTACGAACGAAAGGAGGTTGATCGTGGATTCTCAATAAGCTTCGAATTGATTCTTCCTGGGTCGATGCCCGAGCGGTTAATGGGGACGGACTGTAAATTCGTTGGCAATATGTCTACGCTGGTTCAAATCCAGCTCGGCCCAAGAATTCGCGGATCCACCAGGAAATGATATAGACCATTTGTTCTTCATACGTTCTTCCAAAATTCCAACTACACACGAAAAAAAAAAAAGTAAAATTTCATATATCCCTCCCGCTTTATTTGATTCATTCTATTTCTTTGTTACCACAAATTATGATTTTGTTAACACTCTAATTTCATATCAGGATCTCTAAGTATAAAGAGTCAAAAAAAAACGATTTTTTTCTCTTTTTTTTTATTGAAAGATTGATGATTGATTATTACTGGATTTGGCAATAACTAAAGGAGTACTAGTAATCCAGGCCGTTCTCACTAAAGTAAGTACCCTCCCATGATTGATGCGTGGAGAGATCAATCAATCGAGATATATAGAGATATCAATATATCACTCAAACCTCTGTTCCAACGCGGCGATTCTAATCTAAATAGAAATGGTTAAAATGCAATTATAGGAATATGTATACTTCTTTATTTCTCTGGGATTGTAGTTCAATTGGTCAGAGCACCGCCCTGTCAAGGCGGAAGCTGCGGGTTCGAGCCCCGTCAGTCCCGACGCGACGGAATCAAATCCCATACTTTTTTTTTTCGTTTCACATGTCTCATCAAACAAATGGGAGAGACGTATGGGGATTGTGACAATTATTGGTAGCATCATAGTTAGGATTCAAAAAGATGCCGATAACACACGTGGAATAGAATACCATATATTTCTATTTACCGGGGGCGAGAATTCATTTCTTGTACGATGAAAAATGAATTGAACAGAATTCATGTGATAGAATCGTTTACTTTTAAGATTCCAAATAGATCCTTTTCTGGTTCCGAGTTTGTTTCACTTCAATTACTAGTTTGACTTTGAAACAATCTATCTCTTCAAATTGAAGACGTATCTTTTGAGATATGCGTCCCATTCATTATTAATCCAAAGAAAGGTATATTAATTAATAAATAAAGACCACAACCTCTCTTATAGAAGAGGGGGACTGAATAATCTTTTTTATTTAAGTTCAAAAATAGGAAGGGGTACTTTCACCAAAATAAAGAACAAACTCGAACCTAGTGAATTTCATGGAATATTCGATTTTTTTATACCTTATATTATATTAGACTTGGACTTCTTTTTCTCATATTAGATATTATTCTATTATTTTTCTTTTTTTTCTTTTCCACAAAAAATAGATCATTAAAAAAAAAGTACTGAACTTCACTTCTTTTTTGATTTTCTATTTCATTTCTTTGTTTGATTTTGTTTGTAGGTCAAATGCTACTGCAGCAAATAATTGTACAAGGAAGGCAATAGGTTATAGAAAAAACAAGAATGGAAAAGAGGGAGAAATCAAAAGAATCAAAATCAAAAAAGACAAATAAAGGGATTGGATCAGGAATCCCATTTTTGATTCGGTATGGATAAAAGATCTTCCTATGTTATACTATTCAATTCTCGACGATGAGTTGATTTGATAGCTCAGATATAGATATTGTTATTCATGATATTGATCCGATTTCATATCATCGGGGTGTAATCCATCCCGTTGAATTGGCAGGCGAAAGATTTATCATCTCGATGGGATTAAATCCCGAGTTATTGACAAAAAAAAATTAGAGATTATGGAAGTAAATATTCTCGCATTTATTGCTACTGCACTTTTTATTCTAGTTCCTACTGCGTTTTTACTTATAATATACGTAAAAACTGTCAGTCAAAGTGATTAATTTGAAGACAACTTGACTTGTTTTCTTAGTCAACGATTGAAGAAATAAAGGCTTTTCATCTCGCGTCTTAAATGAAATTGGCGGACTCTAATCAGCGGTATAGTATTCTATGAGATCCGACAGCTAGTATGACAGAAAGAAATATAGATTTCTGCCATACTAGCTATTCTTATTGTAATGTAACAAGTTGTACTGTATAAAACTACAGGATTGATATCTATTAATCAATCTAGAATATCCCTCTTCTTACTATACATATATGGATTTCTATATCATCTCAATTCGATTTCTTTGCTTCATCTATTTCATTTATCTTGATTCCAATCAATCTGAAATAATCAACCGAAGGGCAATTCTTACTAGTACGGTTCTAATTTCAGTTCTATTGAATAGGAATTCCGGCATTCATCGAAAGAATCAAATCAATGAGGAAATATGTGCGGATAAAAGAAAATTGCTGGATTTTCTTTGAGTATTCCGAAAAAGGAATTGATTGAAGAGTTAACAGCGGAGCCGAGAGGTTCTCTGAGAATTGCTTCAGATTTTGAAAAGGAAGAGTCAAACCTACCATTTTGAACTCGTGATCCATGATATGAAATGAGTGAATAAAGCATAAATAACATTTTTCAAAACAAAAACGAAGAAAAAAGCGGTAAAGTAAAGAAAGTAAGTGGGCAATGTGTGGCTTGCCCGAGGTACGATCTTATTATGCGCAGTCTCTCCATGAACAACCGCAATGTATATCTTATTTCCCATAGCATAGAAGGTATGTATCTCCTAACTTGTCCTTCTCTTGGACCAGCAAAGAGAAAGAGGGAAAAAAAATCAAATAGAAATCATAAAAATCAAAAGTAAAAAGATTTTGCAAAACGATCTAAAGAGTCGGTTTTATTCCTCTGCTCAATTATTTTATTCCTCTGCTCAATTAAATTAGTAGTACCTCTAGAGCCCACTCCTTCCCCATACTACCAGTGAAAGGGAAAATGTAAAGACTACCATTAAAGCAGCCCAAGCAAGACTGACTATATCCATGTAAATTATGTCCCCTATCTCTATGAAGAGAATTTATTCCATTATTGTTCACTCACTAATAATAGTGGAATCACTGGCGCAGAGTCAAAAGGGTATTCTGACCCGAGCCCGTTGATGAAAGGATCCAAAAAATTCGCTTCTAACAAAGTTCTTAGAAGGTATGATTTTTCTAGTGGAATCGGAAAACGTTAAGCCTAAGCAAAATGGGCAGTGACACCTTTGGAAGTATCAAGGGAATCCTCGCAAGTTGTAAGAATAAGATGTGGCACTAATAAGACCTATTCTTTCTTTTCTTGTCCTCAATCTGAATTCTTTCTTGAAAGATATAAAAAGCTAGAAGCAAGATAGATCATTATCTATGACATACCGTTATTTCCCCTTGGATCGTATCCTTGCTGTCTAAGTATTGTCTCTGTGAAAGAATCGGAGGGCTTTCTATTCCATTTATTCCATTCTTGACTAGGCGTTTTGAAATAAAAAGAAAGAATTTTTTTGATTTTCGCATTTGAGCTATAAAAGCCGATTTTCCATCGAAGTAAAAGACTCCCACGAGTCCGTATAGAAAGTCTCTTCAGCTCTTACCACAACCACAAATTCGATTTTATGTCGTACTATGCAATCTAATCTATGCAATCGAATTCAAAACCCAGTACTTAAACACTCCATTAGTAGTGCAAGGGCTCGCATATAAAGATTTACCGATTCCCGTGCACTACTATAACTAGAATCTTTCCTTGAATCCTAGAGGCAAGGATTTCAAGCACTTTCGCTTTAGAGAACCGAGCTTCCATATGTTTCGAATCAAGCAAGTAGCAAGAATCTTTTTCTTCCGTTTGTTTCCGCTCAGGAAAATTCGGGGAGTTCTATCAGCAAAACCAAAAAAAGAAGGGATTCCGCGTTTTTTGTTAATCAGGCGACACCCGGATTTGAACTGGGGAAAAAGGATTTGCAGTCCCCCGCCTTACCACTCGGCCATGCCGCCAGAATGATACGAAATAGATGAAAATCTTCCTCCTTTGCTTGGGGTGGAGGGCCTACTCAATTTCTTTTTTTATTGTACTTTCATCTTGAATCCCATTTGACTTCATCCCCGGTCCGAAAGACTTTCTTCGTTTTTTGCATTGGCCCCATCCCTTCCTTGCGTTGTATGTATAGTATCTCAAAACAGAAATATAGAAAAACTTTCCCTCTCTTTTATTTGATTCTTTTCTATTTTCTCTATATATTGAAAAAACAAAATGTGGTTTTTCAGTCCCAATAGCCAAAAGTCCGGATAAATTGGAACCATTAACTATTAAATGGGCTTGTAAATTCATGAACAATTCTTGGATTGGAATCGAAAATGGTCTGTCTTTTCCTAGTCCTAATTAGATCAAATTGAAATTGATACATAACTAATCCGTATGAATTCTTTTCAATCAAAAAATCCTTCCCAAATTCAATTATAAGAGCAAATAGAAGTCTATGTAAACCCCAGAACCTCAATTGTTCTACAAATAGCGAATCGGGTATCTATATATGATGCCCTATAGATAGCTAATTATGAGCAAATTGTAGTGCTTCCGGTTTTCATTGACTAGAAAATCCAAAATTGGCTGTCCCCAAAGGAACTCTAATAAATGAGGAAAGATATGTATCTAGATAACTATTTACACATGTTTACTAAATACAAGCCTTCTTACTATGCTATCTTATGCACTTCAATCGTATTCTACTAAAAAAGTATTCTAGTCAAAGATCTTTCTTTTCTGCGAATCCTTTATTGAACGCTAGAATCCATCAATTAAGTGCTAAAAAACATCAAAAATAGAGCCTTGATTATTATTATGTCTTTATCTCATCGAACAGATCAAATCCTAACTCCATTTCTTTTTTTTGGTATCCAACCCGATTGGAATATCATAAAAATGATAGAAATTGAATCACTTTTTTGAGATTCTATACAAAATCCCATAAGTCTAAGTAGCATTTCTCAATTCTTTTCCATATCTGTTACAACTTCCAATTTGAGTATCCAAGAAGTCTCTTTTTTACTCCGTTCAGATGCATTTGATACATTCCATATGTGGATTTACTTCCCAAATTTCATGTGATTCAGTAAACAGAATAGAAATTCCAGCATTGCTAGATCAATCCCGCTGATTTGATGAAGAATGGGTCAATACTGGAATTTTTTCGATAAATAGGAAATCAAAAATGCTCGGGGATGGAAATGGGGGAATGTGTACAATACCTGGTTTTAATCAGATACAATTTGAAGGATTTTGTAGATTCATTGATCAGGGCTTAACGGAAGAACTTTCGAAATTTCCAAAAATTGAAGACGATACGGATCAAGAAATTGAATTTCAATTATTTGTGGAAACATATCACTTGGTAGAACCTTTGATAAAAGAACGAGATGCTGTATATGAATTACTCACATATTCTTCTGAATTATATATATCCGCGGGATTAATTTGGAAAAGCAGTAGGGATATGCAAAAACAAACCATTTTTATTGGAAACATTCCTTTAATGAATTCCCTGGGAACTTCTATAGTAAATGGAATATACAGAATTGTGATCAATCAAATATTACAAAGTCCCGGTATCTATTATCGGTCAGAATTGGACCATAACGGAATTTCGGTCTATACCGGGACGATAATATCAGATTGGGGGGGGAGGTTAGAATTAGAGATTGATAGAAAAGCAAGGATATGGGCTCGTGTGAGTAGGAAACAGAAAATATCTATTCTAGTTCTATCATCAGCTATGGGTTCGAATCTAAGAGAAATTCTAGAGAATGTTTGCTATCCTGAGATGTTCTTGTCTTTCCTGAATGAGAAAGAGAAAAAAACAATTGGATCAAAAGAAAATGCCATTTTGGAGTTTTATCAACAATTTTCTTGTGTAGGCGGGGATCCTGTATTTTCGGAATCCTTATGT